AGTGATCAAATTATACGAGAAAGTTCTACTGATCTGGATGTAACTCAAAAATACAGGCATTTGTGGGTTCAATGCGAAAATTGTTATGGATTAAATTATAAGAAATTTTTTAAATCAAAAATGAATCTTTGTGAACAATGTGGATATCATTTGAAAATGAGTAGTTCAGATAGAATCGAACTTTCGATCGATCCGGGTACTTGGGAGCCTATGGATGAAGACATGGTCTCTCTGGATCCCATTGAATTTCATTCGGAGGAGGAGCCTTATAAAAATCGTATCGATTCTTATCAAAGAAAGACAGGATTAACCGAGGCTGTTCAAACAGGCATAGGGCAACTAGACGGTATTAACGTAGCAATTGCGGTTATGGATTTTCAGTTTATGGGGGGTAGTATGGGATCCGTAGTCGGGGAGAAAATTACCCGTTTGATTGAATACGCTACTAAAGAATTTCTACCTCTTATTATAGTGTGTGCTTCCGGAGGGGCACGCATGCAAGAAGGAAGTTTGAGCTTGATGCAAATGGCTAAAATATCTTCTGCTTTATATGATTATCAATCAAATAAAAAGTTATTCTATGTACCAATCCTTACATCTCCTACTACCGGTGGGGTGACAGCTAGTTTTGGTATGTTGGGGGATATCATTATTGCTGAACCCAATGCCTACATTGCCTTTGCGGGTAAAAGAGTAATTGAACAAACATTGAATAAAACAGTACCCGACGGTTCACAAGCGGCTGAGTATTTATTCCAGAAGGGCTTATTCGATCTAATCGTACCACGTAATCCTTTAAAAAGCGTTCTGAGTGAGTTATTTCAACTCCACACTTTCTTTCCTTTGAATCAAAATTCAAACCTTTGAATCAAAATTAAAACATTAAGTTCAATTATTTTGAGCAAACAAGTAATTAGTTTATCGGAATCCAAGTCAAAATTAGACGAATGGGGTTTTCTTTGTTGACATAAGATCTAATTGTATAAAGAATCAAAAGTCACAGAAAATCGAAAATCCGCCCCCTTTTCTATATTCCTGATTATTGATCAAGAAGCCTCTATTAACAAGATAAAATTAACAAGATAAAAGATGAAATTCTTATTTTCGTAAAATTAGGCAAATAAAAAAAATATCTTCTTCTCGTCATATATAATGAAAATCTAGAAAATATAGAATTTTTTATCTTTCTATATCTTACGATAATCCTATTTTGAATAAGAATCCCTGCTGGATGGGATTCTAACAAACCCTTCAATATAAATATAAATAGAATCTAAATAAGTAGAATCTAATTCATTTTTAAGAAACTTTTTGCTTAATAAATGAAATTCGAAGACAAGAGCAAAAAATGAAGAAAATAATATCTCATCCATATCCTTTCAAATCCTTCATGTAGAAAGATAAAAAACTACATTATATACTCACTTAGATAGATACTTATATCTATAGATATTAAGTAATAATAATTCCAATTTAGAATTATCAAATTATAATAAGTAAGATATCCTTATATATAATAAGATATATAATAAGATATCTTTATATTATAAATAATAAATATAAAATCTAAATAATAATAACAGGTACAAATAGTAAATCGAGGTACCCATTCTATGACAACTCTTAACTTTCCCTCTGTTTTGGTCCCTTTAGTAGGCCTAGTATTTCCGGCAATCGCAATGGCTTCTTTATTTCTTCATGTTCAAAAAAACAAGATTGTTTAGAGCCGATGGCACAAAATCTCATCTATTTTTTTTTTTCAAATTGACGTTTGTATCATAACACAGATATCCATTTAGCAAAATATGGTATAAGCGGCTTCCGCCGAAAAATTCTTATGTCTCCAAAAATGCTATGTTCTAGCTATTTTCAAATAGACCCGAATCGGCGGATGGCTGAACTGTAACGTTGGTCTATCTATATGTATGTGGCTATCTTTAGTGAGATCATACGAAGGGTATGTTATTAGTTTAGATCTAACCAATTGAATGAATTACTCCTAAAGGTTCACATCAAACTAGTGCTAGTTGATGCGAGTTACTTCGGAAACAAACGGACTAAAGTCAAATTCATTTGGGGTATTCTCTCAATTCCAAAAAAAGCAACGGGATCAAGTATGAGTTGTCGATCAGAACATATATGGATAGAACCTATAAAGGGGGCTCGAAAAACAAGTAATTTCTGCTGGGCTATTATCCTTTTTTTAGGTTCATTAGGATTCTTGTTGGTTGGAACCTCGAGTTATCTTGGTAGAAATTTGATATCTTTATTTCCGTCTCAGCAAATAGTTTTTTTTCCACAAGGAATTGTGATGTCTTTCTATGGGATCGCGGGTCTTTTTATTAGCTCCTATTTGTGGTGCACAATTTCGTGGAATGTAGGTAGTGGTTATGATCGATTTGATATAAAAGACGGAATAGTGTGTATCTTTCGTTGGGGATTTCCTGGAAAAAATCGTCGGGTCTTCCTCCGATTTCTTATAAAAGATATTCAATCCGTCAGAATAGAAGTTAAAGAGGGTATTTATGCTCGGCGTGTCCTTTATATGGATATCAGAGGCCAGGGAGCCATTCCATTGACTCGTACTGATGAGAATTTTACTCCACGGGAAATGGAACAAAAAGCTGCGGAATTGGCCTATTTCTTGCGTGTACCAATTGAAGTATTTTAAGAAATGAGCCGATAAATGAATGCTTTCTCAGCAGGAGGGCAAAAACGCAAGAATCCTCTTTTTCTAGAACATAACTTAATTGAGGTTTCTTCAGAACATTCATTCGAGTCAAAGCAGACATATATGGAACAAGTATAAAAAACTCTTTTGGGGATCTTTTATATGTATCGAAATATACACAACTCAATTCAATAAAAAAATAATAAACAAATCGAAAGATCTCATAATCAACCATTTCGAAATAAGGAAATCCCCCCCTTTTTACTTGTTGGAATTGAGACTTTATATTCAGATAGATCATATCTTGTCATTTTTTCGACGCTTCTTTTTGTGCTCCTTAATGACCAAAAAATTGGATCTCTTATAATGCTAGCCAATTTCTGTCGTTTTTTGCCACTCATTTTTCACAATATTCTTCAGAAAATTCCCTCAATTATTCTATCCCTGACTACTCAACTCATAGTCAGTTAAATTTTTTCGAAATATTAGAGATTTTTATATAATGATAGAAAAGGAGTTCTTTCGTCTCAAAATCTGAATAATATTCATATTCATTATTTAATTTTTGGGGCATTCATCGAAAGGAGATATGTGCTTCGAATTTGACTATAGGGAAACAAGATTTTTTGATTATTTATTCATTCGAATTTTTCGTCTATTTCTGTATTTTTTTCTAGATTCAAGGCCTAACCACGAAATCACAAATAAAAATGAATAGATTCATAGGTTCGATAACTTGTAATAGAATTGATGCGTGAGAGAAATATTAGATTACATAGAGTTGACGAATGATTAACAATTCACAGATGAAAAAATGGCAAAAAAGAAAGCATTCACTCCTCTTTTATATCTTGCATCTATAGTATTTTTGCCCTGGTGGATTTCTCTCTTATTTCAAAAAAGTCTGGGATCGTGGGTTACTAATTGGTGGAATACTAGGCAATCCGAAACTTTTTTGAATGATATTGAAGAAAAGAGTATTCTAGAAAAATTCATAGAATTAGAGGAACTCCTCTTCTTAGAGGAAATGATCAAGGAATACTCGGAGACACATCTACAAAACCTTCGTATAGGAATTCACAAAGAAACAATCCAATTAATCAAGATACACAACGAGGGTCATATTCATACGATTTTGCACTTCTCGACAAATATAATCTGTTTCATTATTCTAAGTGGTTATTCTATTTTGGGTAATAAAGAACTTGTTATTCTTAACTCTTGGGCTCAGGAATTCCTATATAACTTAAGTGACACAATAAAAGCTTTTTCTCTTCTTTTATTAACTGATTTATGTATCGGATTTCATTCGCCCCATGGTTGGGAATTGATGATTGGCTTTGTCTACAAGGATTTTGGATTTGTTCATAATGATCAAATTATATCTGGCCTTGTTTCCACTTTTCCAGTCATTCTAGATACAATTTTAAAATATTGGATTTTCCGTTATTTAAATCGCGTATCTCCGTCACTTGTAGTGATTTATCATTCAATGAATGACTGAAAAATGATCTACCTAATCCAAATCCAATTATAATGTTTCTTACTTTGCAGTTGTACATAAGCAAAACATTGGAAATCGCTTTCTATTTCTACCCATCCCGGAGATTCATCCTATATTCCTATATATTAATCGAGTCAAATTATTCCAGTAAATAACAGAATCGTGGATAGGAAACTCCATTAGTGACCTACCCCAATTTATTGTAGAAATTTTCGGGATCAATGATTGGACCATGCAAACTAGAAATACTTTTTCTTGGATAAAGGAACAGATTACTCGATCTATTTCCGTATCGCTCATGATATATATAATAACTCGTACATCCATTTCAAATGCATATCCCATTTTTGCACAGCAGGGTTATGAAAATCCACGAGAAGCGACTGGGCGTATTGTATGCGCCAATTGCCATTTAGCTAATAAACCAGTGGATATTGAGGTTCCGCAAGCGGTACTTCCCGATACTGTATTTGAAGCAGTTGTTCGAATTCCTTATGATACGCAACTGAAACAAGTTCTTGCTAATGGTAAAAAGGGGGGTTTGAATGTGGGGGCTGTTCTTATTTTACCAGAGGGTTTTGAATTAGCCCCTCCCGATCGTATTTCCCCCGAGATAAAAGAAAAGATGGGTAATCTGTCTTTTCAGAGCTATCGCCCCAATCAAAAAAATATTCTTGTCATAGGCCCTGTTCCTGGTCAGAAATATAGTGAAATCACCTTTCCTATTATTTCCCCGGACCCCGCTACTAAGAAAGACATTCACTTCTTAAAATATCCTATATACGTAGGTGGAAACAGGGGAAGGGGCCAGATTTATCCTGACGG